AATAAATTAAGAAATTCTGATTTTCCTGTTATACAATTCACTGGTATGAATAGAGCAAAAGAGAAAATAAAAAGTTAGGGGAATGATGACTCCTATATAGTTTTATACAACCTTTCTTTTCTTTATTATTTTTTTTATTTACTTAATTCATTTCATTTAGTTTGATTAGAGTTAAATTCTTTAAAAAACTCAGCCTTCTTTAAAATATCCTGAACCGTTTCTGTAGGTTGAGCACCTTTCTCAAGGAAATATAAAATCGCAGGAACATTTAAATAAGTTTGATTCTTTATCGGATCATAAAAACCCACTTTCCGAAGATCTCGTCCTTCTCTTCGGGACCGAACATCAATTGCAACGATTCGATAGACGGCTCATTGGGATAGATGTAAAAAAGAACCCCCCCCCCTAGAAACGTATAGGAAGTTTTCTCCTCGTACGGCTCGTTAAAAATGATTCTAATTCTAAGTTCTACTTATTACATACAATCACAAATGGGGCTAGAAAATGGTTAAATCAATTAGATTCTGGTTTAACTCCCCCCTTTTTTGTTACTTTCTTAAAAAAAAAAACATTTGTACTCATAACTCAAGTTAGATAACTCTCAAACGGCTCAAAGTAAAATAGTTAAGCATTTCATTTCTTGAGTGGTCTTTAAACCCCTTTTTTGTTTCTTTCGTTTCAAATCTATTTGAATTTTTATTATGGTCCAATTATGGAAACAATGGAAAAGCTCTTTTCTTGTTTTGGGATCCTTTGAATCTTTGTTTTATTTTAAATCATTGGGTTTAGACATAACTTCGGCAATTCTTAATCCTTTCAAAATGGCAGCAACATACCCTTTTTTGCGATTTTTTTCTAATAAAGAATTATAGATAGTTATAGATAGAAAGGGTTGATTCTCATATGATACACTTTGTATGGAAAGAATTTTTGCAATTCCGCTAAATTTTCTTTTAGATTGGAAACGTGAAACCCTTTCGATTTCTCTATCAACGATATACTTACGAAGTTGTTACAATTTATTGATTGGCATTAACCATAGACCTTTGCCCCTGAGAAAGGAATCAATACTTTCTACTCGAGCTCCATCACGGACTATTTCCATTACAACCCAATGGGGTTTGTAGTGAAACAGAATAAATGATGTCGAGTCAAGAGCACCTTCATTGTTATATAAAATGGTGGATGGAAAAATCCACAACGGATCCTGTCTTTCAAGTCGCACGTTGCTTTCTACCACATCGTTTCAAACGAAGTTTTACCATAACATTTCTTCTCTAATTGGGAACCGGTATGGAATTGATTCCATTATGGAATCGTGAATAATCATTGGTTCATTCGCTACATATACATAGTACTCTATCACTTTGCTTCTAGATAGATGGATATAAATTTTTCTGAAGAGTTTTTTCAACGTAACCCCAATTTTAGTGTTTTTTTCTATTATTTGTATTGTATTTTGTATTGTATAATATAAATACAATATTTTTATTTTTTTTTTTATTATCAAAATTATTCTATTCTAAAATAGAAATATATAAATAAAAAAGGGAATCAATTAAAATTTTGCGTTTCTTTTTATGAATTATGAAATGAATAAAAAAGACTAATGGGAGGGAAGATTTGATCCCTTATTGTTTCGATTCTTATTTTATAAAATAGCTACAAAGAAGAGTCCCGATTTCTATCTATCAGATAGATTAAACAATTTGTTACTCTTATAAATAAATATAATTAACTATTGAAATTGGCTTTTTTATTTAATAGATCATAAAATTTTTGTTTCACAACGTAAAATGACTCGCACTGAAATAAAGCATAGGAGCATAGAATAATACTAATATATACATATAGGCTATGCATTTCCTAGTTTTATATACGTATTTTCATATTTTGTTTAACTTAATATTTAATATTAAGTAATCTTTCTATAAGATTTTCATAAAAGATATAAATAAAAAAATAAAATGAATGCATTTCTTTATCTCTATTCTTTCCACCCCTTCCATAGATTTCTAATTAGTCATTAGAGTCAAACACGAAATACCTAAAAGTTCAAATAAATAAGTTCTTCCCCCCCCTTTTTTGTTATTTTAGTCCCCTAACCAAGCCTTACGAAAGAAGGAAATCCCCTGACTTGAATTCAATTATAGTACCAAATAACTCCTAGATCCAAAAAATGACTTGAAAGAATAGAAAATAAGATTTAAGAAAGATGAGTTCTTTCGTACAAAATGCATATGATATGCATCAGTGAAAATTGAATATCAGATGGAATCTAAGTAAATAACTTTCCTCAATAGAACGAAAATAAACATCTAATAAAAAAAAAGGCCCCTTCGCTTTTTTAATGAAAATCCTTGTCATTATGATTTCAATTCCTATTTTACTTGGATTACAGATGGATTCCGACGCCTTCACGTATCATTTGAACTCTCGAGTTTGTCAAAAAAAAAAAAAAGAAAGATTTATTTAATAATTTCAAGAAGAATAAACAAAA